ATGAATTGAGCATCTTTATATAGAAGTATAATTTTCAGGTTTATGTTAATAGGCCTTATATTGTGAATCCCACTGTTGGTACTATCAGGTTTTATAATGACACTCGTAGGTGTAGTCTGATTCCTAAAAGATACTTTTGTGAAAACATCACACTATTTAAAAGGATTCTTTCTATTTATACTAAGAGAAGTTTTAATATTTGCTAGATTATTTGTAACCTGTTTATGGTTCCGAGACTCAAAAGATATAAATATATCAGAGTATAAAGAGTTACCACTACTAGGGTCCTTCTTGCTATTAGGGTCCTCAGTAACAGCAACTTGCTATCACTTACAGATGAAACTAAACAGCCTACAGTTAGTACTAACTATTGTTTTAGGTATGCTATTTATAATATTACAAGGTGTGGAGTACGACGAGAGAACAGTGAAATTATTCAGCAGGGTCTATCACGCTAGGTGTTTCACAACAATAAGCCTACATTTCAGACATGTCTTAATAGGACTATTCTTATTATGTGGCTTACTTATCTATACACCAAAGATGGTGAAGCTATACTATAGCAATTTAGTAATCTGATACTGACACTTTGTAGGCTATATATGATTACTAGTATACAGAGTAGTATATATTTTTTAAATTAAGTTAAGTTAAATTTAAACTGTTAGGTTGTGGGGCTAAAAATAAACATTTTACTTAATATAAATGATCAGAATCGTAAAGAATAACATATACGACTTACCAACCAATAGTGGTCTAAACTATTATTGGTGTAGTGGGTTTGTATTAGGAGGGACCATAGCCATCCAAGTGTTAACAGGTATACTGCTATCACTACTTTATGTAGCAGACCAGAAAATAAGATTCGGGTGCGTCATGGGGTTCAGTAATGAAGAGTTATCCCTTTGACTTGTTCGATACTTCCACATATGAGGAGCAAGAGGAATATTTTTTATAATGTTTATACATATGGGACGTGCCCTGTATTATGGTAGTTACAATAAGGGGTTTGTTTGAAGAGTAGGTTTTATACTATATCTTCTAATGATGGTAGAAGCATTCTTAGGCTATATACTACCCTGACATCAAATGTCATTCTGAGCAGCCACGGTTTTAACAGGCGTTGTGCAGAGTGTTCCATTTGTAGGTGAGCTTATATATAACTATATAGTAGGGGGATTCGGTGTAACTAACGTAACGTTGGTACGAATGTTTGCTGCTCATATCATCATTGCATTCGTAATATTAGGGCTTATAGGAGTACATTTATTCTATCTACACAAGCAAGGGTCAAATAAATCGTTGAGGTTAAGAAATGGTTATAGTGACTCAGTTTACTTTCACCATTACTATTCCACTAAGGATCTATTAGCGGTGTCAATGTTTGTTAATTTACTAATAATAGTAATGCTGGTATCACCAGATTTAGCATTAGACTCTGAAGCATATCTTCGAGCTGACCCAATGACTACCCCTGTAAATATAAAGCCAGAGTGGTACTTCTTGTTCTACTATGCAATGTTGCGGTCCATAAGGTCTAAGATAGGTGGTCTAGTTTTAGTAATAACATTTTTATTAATACTATGGGTACCATTCAGTAATAATAAGAAAGGATCAGCTTATAGTCTAGTATATCAAGTAAACTTTTGACTTATAGCAAGAACATTGTTTATGCTTAGGTACTTAGGGGCATGCCACCCAGAATGGCCTTATGACTGAATAAGTTTTATATGTAGAATGTTAGTAGTAGGACAGTTACTGGTTCTAAAGTTTTTATAATAAAATGCTAAGACTGTTTTTATTTATTTTTATTATATATTGTATAAATCTACTAGTAAGAGGATTTGAGTTGATAAACTTAATCGTATTTTTGGAAAGATTAAAAATCTTGTTTATATTATTCTCTGGGCTATTACTAATAAGTAACAACCCATTGTTATGAATATATTTCATTGTGACAGCCACAATAGGGGTAGTATTTATATTATGTTTGCTAAGACGACTATGATTTTGTGACAAATTCTTCCTTTAAGATTACTTCTACTATCTTCATTGCTACTAATTACTATTACAAAAGGCATAAATAGTTGTATAATTCCGAAAGACTGGTTTCTATTAGACAGGTTTGGGTTTTGCCTCAGAATAATCCCTATATTCAGCATTTTGTCACTTATAATAATCATTAATAACGAGTTAAGAACATTGAATGTTATTTTAATATTACTAAGTAGACTATGTGGGGTTATATGTTTTAAATGCAAAAGTCTAATGCTGTTCTTCGTCTCATATGAACTAAGTATAATATTTTTATTATTTAGTTTATTCACCGGGTCACCGTACTCAGAACGAGGGCTAGCAGGGTGATATTTCCTAGGATACCTAGTAATTGGAGGAGTACCACTGTTGCTACTCTGCCTGTATAAAAGGTTGGATAAAGCAGAAATGGTCCTACATGATCATAACAGGACAATAAATTATGTTCTGTTCATGCTATTCATAACAAAGGTACCCTTATTCCCCTTCCATAGCTGGCTACCGATAGTACACGCGGAGGCCAAAAGATTTGTCTCCATAATGTTAAGTGGGTATATAATGAAGCTAGGGATACTTGGTATAGTACGACTGTTTAGTAGTTCCGGAGAGCTACTCAAGCTCTACTTGATTCTATTTTTTATAGCAAGGTGCTACTTTTTATTATATAGGCTTACAGAGTTAGACAAAAAGCGATGGTTAGCCTTTTTAAGACTTGGACATATAAGTATAGGCGTACTTGGTATACTAAGTATACCACACAATAAAGAGTACTTACTAAGAAGTTTCAGTTTAGGACATGGGTTATCAGTAATATTTTTATTCTTCTATTTCAAAATTCAATCCTCAATGGTAGGGTCACGTAATTGAATAGTAATGATAAAAAAAAATAAAAGCAAAATGATATGAGCTATAGCATTAGGGTCTTTAAGGCTAATAGCCTTTCCCCCTAGTATATTGTTCTTCAAAGAAGTCTTTATTTTTATATCAAGAGTTAGAATACAAAGTGTAGCACACGTGTTCTATATTTATATCCTATTAGGAGTAATAGCACCTATATGTGCTCTTAGAGTAGTTCTAAGGCGATTAAGAGACAGAAGCAACATAAACTGTCTCAACATAAACTATTTAATATTATTATGTAGTATGGTAATTTTTTACTTATACTTTTTAATCATATAAAAGTTCCCCTTAGCTTAGGTTTAAAGCGTTAATTTGAAGAGTTAAAGTTAGTTTAATTACTAGGGGAAAAATAAATATCATCTAATAGCCCACGAAACACTACATAGTGAAAGTGGCTATCTAGATTATGGCAATGCTATCCAGCAAAGCCAGTTATAACATTACACGTTTAAAGCCAACTAGTGGCGTGATCGTCCCTTACTGACGTTTGGGAACCTCACCTCTGATTACATTGTGCGCTTATTCTAATAAGTAGTATCAGATTTGACTATTGTCAAAAGTTTACTCGTGTATGCTATAATACAGCCAATAAAACTCCACATTCACTTGTTTTGTATACAAGTGAGTAGGTAGGTGAGGCAAAAGTTTATCATCGTGGGAAGAAACGCAAGCTAACCCATAGACGATTGATAACAGTGGGCACACGTAGTGGTACTATGTGTGTATGCACTAATCCGTTAACTTATTGGAGAAAAAGGAGTCAATGAACTTCTCCCAGAAGCACTTACCATCTTGGGTAATGCAAAATCGTCTGGTTTAATATATTGTTTAATATATAAAAAAAAAATAATCCAAAAAGTGAAATGGGAGTGTATATACATATAATATATTGTCTTAATTAAGGGTAGGGAGGCTGATAAAAAAGAAGAAAATAGGGTTATTTTATAGGTAATATGATAAATTGACTATTATGGTTTCATAGGGTATTTCAACTTAGTAAAAATACCCCTATAGACCTGCGGTAATTCCAAAAATGTAAAAAACAGTAAATTTAGAGTTATCCCTAGATAGAGACTCAAAGATGTAAAAAACCAAATGAGGCATTCAGCGGTAAAATTTAACACTAAAATGATTTTTAAAAGTAGCGTAAATTACATATTAACTAATATAAAGTTAATAATAAATAACAAAGTACTGAGCAGAAGTTTGTTATTTATAGTTCTATGTGAGTTCATGTTATATCGAATCCCAGGAATATTCGATGTACATTACTTCATAGTTTTTCTATTTATAGCCCTGTTACCATACTTTATTAGTCTGTTTACCAGACGAGTTACCAATGATTGAGAAGAGTTCTTTTGTAGCTTCACCCCAGTAGGAGCTCCTATAGTTATAGCTCCATTTGTATGTATAGCTGAAGGGATAAGATACATAGTACGTCCATTCGTACTTATTTTACGTCCCTTTTTAAACCTTACTATAGGAGCCTTTGGAGCACTTAGTCTAGGTGGACTTATAAGTACCAGTATCAATCCAATAATATTTATGTTATTCATATTTATCTTTTTTTATGAGATATTCGTTAGATTAGTTCACTGATTTATAGTTTCTAATATATTAATATTTTCTATCGACCATTAATTACACATAATGATTATAAAACTATTTAACCTTATAAGTATTATAATAATAAGCCTGTGTCTCTTAACAAGCATGATGAGTTGTAGTATACTTATATTATGGGTCATGATAGAGGTTTCAGGGTTCTGTTTAATATATATGTTCTTATCCTGTGATACTAACTCAAAAATAAGATTCTCCTCCTTTTTATTTTATCTGGTAAAAGGTATTAGGTCCATACTTATAGTGTCCGGCTCTTTTTTAGAGAGAAGACTACTTATAGAGTTCGGTCTATGTAGCAAGTTTTTTATTTTTCCATTCAGGGTTATATTATTTTATATATTCAAAAACGTTAGGTGGAGTGTTATATTCGTAATAGGATCAATGTTCAAGGTTTTCATAGTAGGATTAGGTAGCATAGTTAATATAATAGTGGGATGAGAGCTAATAGTAGGAACTATTCTTACCTGCATGTTCTTCATAGTATTCATCAATTTAAATATAAAGGGACTGTGATTTATACTAAACTTAAGAAGAAGAATAGTTCTATTTATAGGATGCACTTTATTAAAAAATAGAGGCATATTCTTTTTATTATTAACCTATTTGATGCTAAGTCTAGTAAAAGTCTACTTATTGTCCAGATTAGATACAATCAACAAAACCTATGTTAGAACTGGTAAAAGAATAACTATAAGTTATCTAGTGTTCCTAGTAGGATTTCCCGTATCATTTAATCTTATTTACAAGATATTGAGGGGTATACTAGTTATAAATATAAGCTCTTCACCGTTGCTACTATTATGGGGAGTATACATAGTACTGGAAACAGGGTTATTGTTTTTATATTTTAGCAGCATAATTAGTAATCTAAAGAGAATATACTAATTTGGTAAAGTTCTTCAGAATATACGTGTTACAAACATAAGGGTTTATTTATTTAAATGCCAAAAACAAGGTAGTTAATTATATAGAATAAAAATTTTGCGTATTTTGGGTGAGTGGTTCAGCTCCCTTGTTAAATAGGGTTAGTTAATATAATAATATATACTTGTCGTGTATAAGTAGTTTGAAGTAAACACCCTATTATGATTTATTTAATAAGAGAACTGTTAAGATTCATCTTAATAATGATATTCGTAGCGTTCTTTATATTAGCAGAGCGAAAGGTTCTAGGGTATATACAACTACGAAAGGGTCCTAAAAAGACAGGTATAGTGGGTCTTTTACAAAGATTTGCAGATTTAGCAAAGTTAGTACTAAAGTCAAAGACCTATTCATTTCAATATCGATCATTGTTTTCCTTATTTGGTGTATATTTAATAGTGCTAGTCAGAGTCATGTATTGCAACATATATGCACTCTACAACCTAGAGTATAAAAGTAGATACTTGTTGCTAATGTTCTTTTTATTAACCTCCCTATCAAGGTATTCAATCCTTAGTGTGGGGTGAGGAAGCAAAAATAAGTACTCTTTATATGGCAGACTTCGTAGATCATTCGGAGCTGTGAGGTATGAAATGTCATTCATGTGCTTTTTACTAATTATAGGATCAGTATTTGGATTCTATAGATTATATGATTCATACTTTAGGTATATAATTTATAGAAGCATAGTCTTGCTATGGCCAATATATATTATATTCCTTATATGTTCTTTATGTGAAACTAACCGGATACCTTTTGACTTTGCTGAATCAGAAAGAGACTTAGTATCAGGGTTCAAAACTGAATTCTGCAATTTACACTTTGTATGTTTATTCGCATGTGAGTRCCTTATAGYCTTCATAATGGGATGGTTCTCCAGGATTTACTTCTTTAAAGGAATAGCATATTATATTATGCTAATGGCGACAATATTTTTCTTCTTGTGATCACGAGGTACGTTACCACGTATTTACTATAAAATTTTCATTGAGTACTTCTGAGTATATATATTAGTATTCTTAAGTTGGTTTATAACAATAATACTATAATTTAAACTGGAGTTATAGTCTAACCTAAATCGTAAAGCTGTTAACTTTAAGACGCTATTTCAATGGCTTACTCCTTTTAAGATAGTTTAATAAAATATTATTTTTGGGTAATAAAGATCTCTGTAAAGAGTCTTACTGATAGGGCTGCTTAGCAGGTTGCTTTGATATAGCAAATCGTAAAATATATTTTCGTCAGTATCAAAGAATATATCTATACTACAAGTAACAGATTCTTACTCTGTCGAAGAGCATTGCTCTATTCTTACAACATGACGTTTTACATAAGAGCAGTTTTAATTTTCCTAGGTATAATAATTTTAGTACACATATATCACCTTTTCATATGAAAAAAAAAATTAACCAGTATAGATAAAGTTTGAGTAAGATCATTCGAGTGTGGGTTCTTAAAATTCAGAAGAGCCTATAGGAGGTTCACTTATGGGTTTATATTCTTTCTTGTTGTGTTTGTGTTATTCGACCTAGAGGTTTCCTTGTTAATAAAATTTTGTTTTAATATAAACTATATAGACAATTTCACTTTCTATTACTTATTTATAATAGGCCTGTGCTTAGGGTTTACATTCGAACTCTTATCCGGTAGCCTAAAGTGAGTAGTATAGGGAAAATATATGAGGCTTACTGCTAATAAGCCTAAGAAGACTAGAGCTTCATTTTCCTAAATAAGTGGTTACGTTAATAATAGACGATTTGTTTTCAAAACAAAAAGTGCACTATATGCACCACTTGCAACATGAATTATGCATTATCTTGATTATTCACTTTAGATCATAAGCGTATAGGTATCATCTACAGTATAGTGGGAGTATGGGCAGGATTCGTAGGACTCGGGCTAAGTATATTAATCCGTATACAATTATCTGATCCTTACTTTAATATTATACCCTTTGAAGTATATAATTATGTAATTACCAGTCATGGTATTATAATGATATTTTTCTTTCTAATGCCAGTTCTAATAGGAGGGTTTGGTAATATATTACTACCAATCCTACTTAACTTAAATGACCTTAATCTGCCACGGCTAAAAGCTTTAAGAGCATGATTACTAATGCCGTCAATGGTGTTAGTATTCGCTAGTATATGGTTTGGTAGAGGAACAGGATGAACTTTCTACCCCCCATTATCAGGGGCTAGATTCAGCCCAAGAGTTGGTACAGACTTCTTAATGTTTTCTCTTCACTTATCTGGTATATCTAGTATATTTAGGTCACTTAATTTTATATGTACTATAATAAGCGCATGAGGTGTCTCAGTAAACGTTAAGGACACAGCAATAGTAATATGAGCATACTTATTTACCTCTATACTATTAATACTTTCTTTACCAGTGTTAGCAGCGGGAATTACAATGCTATTGTTTGATCGTAAATTTAACTCATCCTTCTTCGACCCAGTGGGGGGAGGTGATCCAGTTTTATTTCAACATCTATTCTGGTTCTTCGGACACCCAGAAGTGTATGTGCTAATCCTACCAGCATTTGGTATGATTAGTCATATCTGTATTACACTAAGAAACGGTGAACAACCGTTTGGTTATTACGGAATGGTGTTTGCCATGTTTTCAATAGTGTGCCTCGGTAGAGTAGTTTGAGCTCACCATATGTTTTCTATAGGTATGGATGTAAAGACTTCAGTGTTCTTTAGATCAGTAACAATGATAATAGCTGTTCCAACAGGAATAAAGATATTTACCTGACTATACATGTTATCTAGAAGATCAAACAAGTTCAATAACCCAATAGTATGATGGGTATACGGATTTATAATTTTATTTACTATAGGTGGTGTAACGGGGATAGTTTTATCCTCGTCAGTGTTAGATGTAATGTTACATGACACATGATTTGTAGTAGCACACTTCCACTACGTATTCTCTTTAGGGTCTTATAGTGGGGTAGTACTATCAACAATTTGGTGATGGCCATTATTAACAGGGTTAAGTCTAAGCAATATATTACTAAAGGCTCACTTTGTACTGTCTATGATAGGATTTAACTTATGTTTCTTCCCAATACACTATTTCGGTTTATGTGGATTACCACGACGAGTTTGTCTTTACGATGACTCATTTTACTGAATTAATATAATGAGAAGGTTAGGTAGCTTAGTCTCAGGGCTAACAGCATTTATGTTCTTTTACATATTATGAGAGAGATTCAAAAGACGACGTATAGTTTTAGGACTCTGAAATGAAAGTAGTAGTGTAGTAAATGGACTAAATGGTTCTTTAAAGTACCATGTAGAGTTCACTTCTATATTCCGAACTTTCGTTATCTAAATTTATATTTAAAGGGCTTAGTTAGTTTCATTTAAAATATGGTTTTTGTAATACCAAGATACTTACTAAGGTACTAGGCCTTAATTATAAGCCAAACCAAGATTAATATTACCCTTTTGCATCATGATTAAATGATTATAGCTCTATTATTAGAATCTTCGAAAATGCGTGATCTTATACACTAATAGCAATGATTGGGTAATTCATTAGTAATGGTTTGTAAGAAGTGATAAGTTACACGTACGCATTTATATCTAATTAGGGGGTCTTAACTCAGTCACATTATTTTATTATAATGTGGCAGGATACTTGCTCAACTACAAATACATAATACAAATGGATTAATATTATCCTCAGGCTTGTTACAAAGATCATTATTAAAGTCAGTAGCAATTAGATAGCACCCCTCGCATAAACACATACAGAAAGATTATGTTATAAATAAGTATAAAAATAATGTAAATTTTTCTCGTAATAATCCGAACTGTTTATTAAAAACATTTCCTAGTACAATATTTACTAGGTATCCCCTGCTCATCGTTGTTATTAACAACAAGAAGCCGCAGTATTTTGACTGTGCTAAGGTAGCATAATTAATTGCCTCTTAAATAGAGGATTGTCTGAATGGGGTAATTGGGTTTAACTTAAAATTTACGTTAGAAGAAATTAATTTGTAGTTGCAGAATACTACTTTATAATATGGGACGGAAAGACCCTAAGAGCTTATTTTTTTTTATTTTGGGCAAAGCTATAAATTTATTTAGTTTATAAACCTATTGGGATAAAACTAAAGTTACCTTAGGGATAACAGGGTTAGATGTATTTAGAGTCCTTATCAATATACATAATTGCCACCTCGATGTTGACTTAAATTTACTTTATTGTGTAGAAGCTTTACTAGTAAGCCTGTTCGGCTTTTAAAATTTTTCATGAGTTGAGTTAAGACCGGTGTAAGCCAGGTCGGTTCTTATCTATAACTGGTCTGCTATAGTACGAAAGGATTTAGCAGTAAATAATTTATTATTAATTTTAGAGTATATAAAATGAATTTATTTTGCAAAAATAAATATGGTAATTAAGTTACCTATATACTTAGTGGTTTAATTTCAGCCATATAAATACAATAAAGGATCCACATATAAGCGTTAATTACAGATAAATAGCAAGACATAAGTTTAAACTTTAGTGGATAGATTTTATAATTCTAAATATTAGATTTGAGTCCTTTATAATTAACTAGGAAAAGTCACAGTGCCAGCATCCGCGGTTATTCTGTTTAGTATTATTTAAAAATATATAAATATGGGTAATTTTTTTATTATATGAGTAGAATCTTAATAGTAAATAAGTTTAATATCCTAGTATTATAAGAAATAAGTAAACAAGAATGAGATTAGATACCTCAGTATTACTTATAAAATAGTTTTTAGTTAAACTAAAGAAATTTGGCAGTCTTTTATTCTCTACTGGGGGTTGTGTGCGTTAAAGGATGATCCGCCCACCAACTTACCTTTGATTAAATGTAGGTGTACGTCTGACTGAATACTAATATAAAAATATATTGGTGTAATTAATTTTATTAATTTAAGTCAAGTCTATGTGCCACTATACAGAGGTTCGCATGCTACACATTAACAGAATAGACATTGTAATTATGTTTATACTCAGGACTAGTAAGTATATAAGTATAAATAGTTATATATAAATGAGTTTAATAGAGGTACATACCGCCCGTCAATCTCGGTTTTCACTGAGATAAGTCGTAACATGGCAGCTTATGGGGAACCAGAAGCTTGTAAAATGTCTCTAAGGCTAATCTATTATGATATAGCAACATATGCTATTCTATTATGCACTTTTTTGTGTATATTAGTTATATATTATCTCATAGAAGTGTCTTATTTGTATAATAGTAAACTACTATTAAGAAATGAATGGAACATTCTAGAGTTTCTATGAACAGTCATACCGACGGTTTTAGTTAGAGTTTTATGTGTACTTAAATTAAGTTTTATATACTTTGACTCAGAGCTTGAAGCTGAAGAGCTAATTAAGGTTATAGGACGACAGTGATATTGAAGATATGATGATTCGTTTAATGGGTTCTACAACTCATATTACAGAGATGTTCTAACGTATAATGTAGATAACCCAATGGTTTTACATTTCAACAAGACAACCCGTATATTAGTGAGGTCTTCGGACGTTATCCACTCTTTCTCAGTCCCAGACTTAGGTTTAAAGATGGACGGCATACCAGGGCGTATAAATCATTTATCTTACTTACCCGACCGTGTAGGAGTTTTTGTCGGATACTGCAGAGAATTGTGTGGAGTTGGTCACTCTTTCATGCCAATCTGTATTGAAGTAGTCAAGAATTAATTAAAAAAAAGAGAAAAAAAAGACAAAAAGTTAAAAGATCCTTTTAGCCGCATTAATTTAAAAAACATCAAATATTTAACATTTTGAAAGGTAGTTACCTTACAAACAGAAATTACATCAGTGTAAATTGTGAATGCATATGAACTTTTCGTGTTCAAGGAAGCGGTAAATTGCTATGTAATAAAAATGAGATTAACAAGCGTTTTATTTAGGTTTTTAGTAATTTTATCATGTAGCTATAAAATATTCGTAGCTGGTGGTTCTTACTGCCTGTTTTTAGTCATGTTAAGACTAATTAGGAGCTCAATTTTATATTTAATCACAATGTCATTTTGATATTGTATTATAATGCTATTAATTTATGTAGGGGGGGTATATATATTGTTGCTATTTGTCTCTATCTACTCTTACAAAAGATTTAGATACAGAAATTTTATGTCTAGTATAATATTTCTATTGTTCCTGGTATCAAGAGTCCTTACAAGGGATATTACATGATCAACAGAATGATGATGTAAACTTATTAAGTTCAGTATAGAAAAAGACGAAGCTTGTATGTTAATAACCAGTAAAAACTGGATTTCATTTATATTCATGTTAATAGTGATAATACTAAGTCTAATAATATTCTCGTTTATATTTACTGAAAAAACAAGATATATACGATAACAAAAACTAGTTTAGTATAAGCAAGTGCGTAGAATTGTAGCTTCTAAAGTAATGTTAAGTCATTATCTAGAATTAGAGATGTTAGAAGTTAAATAAGTTTGTTTTAGGTACAAAAAATGGGGGTGCTCCCCTCTTTAAGTATAGAGTAATGTAACCATATAAGCATAATGCTTTTTGGTAGCATAAGAGGCAGTGTCCCTCTATAAAAAAAAAGGTAAGTTAAAAAAACTGCTTGATTCATGATCAAAAAATACACTTTAGTGTCCTTTTTAAATAATAAAAGTTATAATACAACTATAAAAAAAAATTATTAAAACATGGCAATGCTATCCAGCAAAGCCAGTTATAACATTACACGTTTAAAGCCAACTAGTGGCGTGATCGTCCCTTACTGACGTTTGGGAACCTCACCTCTGATTACATTGTGCGCTTATTCTAATAAGTAGTATCAGATTTTGACTATCGTCAAAAGTTTACTCGTGTATGTTATAATACAGCCAATAAAACTCCACATTCACTCGTTTTGTATACAAGTGAGTAGATAGGTGAGGCAAAAGTTTATCATCGTGGGAAGAAATGCAAGCTAACCCATAGACGATTGATAACAGTGGGCACACGTAGTGGTACTATGTGTGTATGCACTAATCCGTTAACTTATTGGAGAAAAAGGAGTCAATGAACTTCTCCCAGAAGCACTTACCATCTTGGGTAATGCAAAATCGTCTGGTTTAATATATTGTTTAATATATAAAAAAAAATAATCCAAAAAGTGAAATGGGAGTGTATATACATATAATATATTGTCTTAATTAAGGGTAGGGAGGTTGATAAAAAAGAAGAAAATAGGGTTATTTTATAGGTAATATGACAAATTGACTATTATGGTTTCATAGGGTATTTCAACTTAGTAAAAATACCCCTATAGACCTGCGGTAATTCCAAAAATGTAAAAAACAGTAAATTTAGAGTTATCCCTAGATAGAGACTCAAAAATGTAAAAAACCAAATGAGGCATTCAGCGGTAGTTATGTTAGACATATAGCCTAGTTTGAAGCTAGGCTGACTAAATACAGTTTAGCTAACATTTTATACAAAAATACTAGTGTCAGAGAAATTATGAGTCGATTTTAAGCGTCGAATACGAAAGCTTGACTTTCCTAGTATTGCCAATGTCTTGTATTCAAGGATAATGTTTCGGCCGTTATTTATGTAGATAAGAGCTACCTTTGGTTATGTTTATCACCAATATAAGTGTCATACCATTATTAAGGGTAATTATATTATTATCAATATACAGGATAGATATAGACATTATATTTAGATCCAGTACACTGAGATATTTAACCAGTGTATACTATAGAGTAACAATAGACTATATTACAATTAGGTGTCTAAGAATGCTCCTAGCTTGCTTTAGTATAGCTGGTATATTCTATTGGCATTACTTTTCATGACATAGGGACTATTTAATAGTCAATATACAAGGGTTTGTCTTAAGAATGGTATACCTGATACTCTCAAGAAATGTGGTCAGAAGCTTTATAGGGTGAGAGTTATTAGGAATATCAAGTTTCTTTTTAATACTATACTATAGAATATATTATTCCTCACGAGCAGCCTCAGTGACAGTATTGTCCTCCCGGCTTGGAGATGTAGGATTTTTTCTCTTTATATTCTGTGTCATAGAGGATTGCTTCACCAGTATAAACGTTACATGTTGTCTGTTTATATCTCTCTTACTGATAAGAAAGAGAGCTGTATTTCCACTAACTAGGTGATTATTAGAGGCTATGCGAGCCCCTACACCAGTAAGTAGTCTAGTACATTCATCAACTCTTGTAGCAGCTGGCATAGTCCTAATATGTCGATATGAGGTTTACCTGGTAAAAGGTTCTTATAGATATATATTCCTAATCTTATGCCTGTGTACCGTATCACTAAGTGCAGCAGCAGCGTTCTTTTATTCCGACACCAAGAAGATAATCGCCCTGTCAACGTGCAACAATATAAGCTGATGTTATATATACCTTTACAAAGGAATGGTCGAGCTCTGCTTAGTACAATTATTTTGCCACGGTGTATTTAAGTGCATGTTATTCTGTTTAATAGGTGATTTCCTAGTAAATTCAAACAAAAGACAAAATAAGAGAATGCACTATTATTGCTCATCCAGCAGGTACAGTATACTGATAAAATTAATATGCTTGTTTATAAGTGGAGCACCTTTCTTAGGTGTTTACTTTAGAAAGCATTTGTTTATTAGATACTCTTCAGAGTTAGAAAGAATTTCTATTTTAATCTTAGTATTAGTCGCATTAAGAATGTCATTTTTGTACACATTCCGACTATTGAATGTAATCAAAATTGAGTTAAAAAGAAGAAGAAAAGGATTCAAAAACCTGTTTTACACGGGTGTAAACTTGCTCCCTGTGCTATTATTAATTAATAGAGTGATAAGTAAAAATCTATTAGAAGATTATTTACCCAGGACTATTGTTACAGTTTTAGTCAACACCCTAATAATCCTAATGAGAGGACTAGGCTACAGGTTATGCTATAGCAATACAAGACGCTGAAGCAGCAGTCTATATGGACAAGACTTCTTTATATATGATTTAACATATATTACCAGTATTATAAAAGATGTAGGGTATACATCATGAATATTTCGTTGGGAAGCTTCACTAGTTACTATACTAGGAGAGGCTCGAAGGGAACGCACTTCAGGATTAAGGGTTCTATTAATAATAAGTCTAATGTTCTACTTATTTATTATAGTTTAATCATTAAATTAACAATGTTATTATAACAAATATACTATCTTTCCAAGTTAGAGATCCTAGGATTAGGATATTGTAAAA